ATATATTATTTATTTATATAAATTAATTATATTAAATAAAAAACTAATTATTTATTTTAAAATTAAAGTTTTTTAGCTTTTATATTAAATTATGTTTAATATATATATAAATTATTAAAAATTTTAGATAAATTAAAAATTTATTTTTAAAGTTATAATATATAAATTTAAAAATTAAAGAAATTTAGATTTAGTAAATTTAAAAAAATTAATAAAATTTGTGCCAGCAATTGCGGTTATACAAATAATTTGTTAATATATTTATTTATTTTAATTAATAGGTTATAAATATAATTAAAATAATTTTAATAAGGTAAAATTTTTTTAAAAAAAAATTATAGTATATATCATAGATTATAATATATGAAGTTAATAAAATAATAAAAAACTAGGATTAGATACCCTATTATTATATGTAAATAATAATTATAATAGGTAGTAAAAATTATTTATTTAAAACTTAAAAAAGTTGGCAGTATTTAAATCTATTTAGAGGAATTTGTTTAGTAATTGATAATCCACGAATAATTTTATTTAATTTATTTAATTTGTATATCGTTGTTATAAAAATTTATTAAAAAATTTAAAATTTAAAATTTTTAATTGAAAATTATATCAAATCATGATGCAGTTTATAATTAAATTTTAATGAATTATAATAAATAAATTTTTGAATTATAATTTGTAATTTTATATGAAATTAGATTTAAAAGTAATTTTTTTTAGTTTATAAAAATGATTAAGTTTTTAAATATGTACATATTGCCCGTCACTTTCATTATAATTGAAATAAGTCGTAACAAAGTAGAATTACTGGAAAGTGTTTCTAGAATTAACAAATTTGAACTTGTTAAAAAGTATTTCATTTACATTGAAATTTTAAAAGTGTAAATCTTTTATATTTGAGTTTATAATTAATTTAAAGTAAATTAAGAGTTTATTTAATTAAATTTAATTAAAATATTAATAATGATATAAGTTTTAGTATTTATAAATAAAATAAATTATTATTTTAAGTGAATTAGTATTGTAAGAGAATATTGAAAGATTTATTATATAATTATTATTATGTAAGTAATTTTAACTTAGTGTATCTTGTGTATCAGAGATTATTAAAATTTATATTAAAATAATAATATTTCTCGAAATTTAAAGATTTAAATAATTATCTTATTTAATATGGTAATATTATTAATAATTATTATTTTGAAATGAAATGTTAATCGATTTAAATTATATCTAGTTTTTTTAGAAATAAATTTAATTTAGTTATATGAATAGTTATAATTTATTTAAATTAAATATTTTTATAATAATTTTATAAGGGATAATCTTTATAAAAAATTTAAAAATTTTATAAAGGTTAGTTAATTTTATATAAATAAAATTTTTATTTATTTTTTTTTTTTATAAAATTTTTAATTTAATTAAATTTTAAATGTATAAGTTAATTTTTGTATATAAATATAATTTTTAATTATAAAATATTAGAAAAAATGATAATATTAGTATATAAAAATTATATTTATTATAATAATATATAATGATAGGTAAAATTAAAGAATTCGGCAAAATTATATATTCGCTTGTTTATCAAAAACATGTCTTAAAGAATTATTATTTTAAGTCTAATCTGCCCACTGAATTTATTTAAAGGGCCGCAGTATAATTGTGCAAAGGTAGCATAATAATTAGTTTTTTAATTGGAAACTAGAATGAATGATTGGACGAAATATTAACTGTTTTGGTTTTATATATAAAATTTATTTTTTTAGTGAAAAAACTAAAATTACTTAAAAAGACAAGAAGACCCTATAGATCTTTATATTATAATTATAAATTAATGTTTATTTTATAATGTTAAATTGGGGTGATTGAGAAATTTAATTAACTTTTTATATTTTTTACAATAATTATTGAATTATTGATGTTGATCTATTATTAAGAATAAAGAATAAGATACCTTAGGGATAACAGCGTAATTTTAGTTTTAAGTTCGTATTGAAATTAAAGATTGCGACCTCGATGTTGGATTAAAATTAATTTTAAATGTAGATGTTTAATAATTAGGTCTGTTCGACCTTTGAATTTTTACATGATCTGAGTTCAGACCGGCGTGAGCCAGGTTGGTTTCTATCTTTTAGTAAATAAAATAATTTAGTACGAAAGGATTGATTATTTAAATTTTATTTATTATTAATGATTAAAATTAATTAGATATGTATATATAATTAAAAAATTATTTTGACAGATTAATGTGTTAAATTTAGAATTTAATTAAAAATATTATAAATATTTAGATAATAATTATTTTTATGGAAGTTTTTTTATCTTTAATTAATATAATTATTTTAGTAATTGGTGTTTTAATTAGAGTAGCTTTTTTTACTTTATTGGAGCGAAAGTTGTTGGGGTATATTCAAATTCGTAAAGGGCCTAATAAAGTAGGGTTAAAGGGTATTGTACAACCTTTTAATGAGGCAGTAAAATTATTTTCAAAGGAGTTAATAATTCCTTATATATCTAATTATTTATTATTTTTGATTAGACCAATTTTTATATTATTTTTAAGATTGTTTGTTTGATCAATACTTCCTTATGTAGAATTAATATTTTTTTTTAATTTGGGAATTATTTTTGTATTATGTTGTTTAAGTTTAAGAGTTTATTTTCTTTTGATTAGAGGTTGATCTTCAAATTCTAATTATTCTTTATTAGGGAGATTACGGGGAGTAGCTCAAGTTATTTCTTATGAAGTTAGATTAGCTTTATTATTATTTTCTTTTGTTATTTTAGTTATAGATTATAATTTTATAATATTTAGTTTATATCAAAAATATTTATGATTTATTGTAATCTTATTTCCTGTTGGAATATGTTTATTTTCTTCAATACTTGCTGAGACTAATCGATCTCCCTTTGATTTTGCGGAGGGAGAAAGAGAATTAGTTTCTGGATTTAATATTGAATATGGAAGAGGAGGTTTTGTATTAATTTTTTTAGCTGAATATACAAGAATTTTATTTATAAGAATGATTTTTTGTGTAATTTTATTGGGGGGAAATTTATTTAGATTAATATTTTATTTTAAAATTATAATTTTGGGATTTATATTTATTTGAGTTCGAGGAATTATACCTCGGTATCGTTACGATAAACTTATATATATAGCTTGAAAGATTTATCTTCCTATTTCTTTAAATTATTTAATTTTTTTATTGGGAATATATTTATTTATATGAAATTTTTTTAGTTAAAATTAATAGAATTTATAAGTTCTTTATTAAGTTTTCAAAACAAATGCTTAATACAAGCTCATTAATTTTTTAATTATATATTTTAATTCATAGGGTTTTAATTATGGGAGTGATAATAAAATATACAAAGTAGATAATTGTAAAGATTTGTCTAATAATAATATAGGGGGGTTCTACTTGACAGGCTCCTAATCACGTTAATAATGTAAATGTTATTACTAGATTTCAAAATAGAATTTTATTTAAGGGGAAAAATTGAAGTCCTCGAATTTTTCTAGAATAAGTGAATGGTATAGTTATTAAAATTAAAATAGATATTAAAAGAGCAATAACTCCTCCTAATTTATTGGGAATAGATCGAAGAATTGCATAAGCAAATAAAAAATATCACTCAGGTTGAATGTGAATGGGGGTAACTAGAGAATTAGCGGGGATAAAATTATCTGGGTCAGAGAGTAAATAAGGGTTGTATAGACTTAATATAATTAATATTAATGTAGAGATAAGAAATCCTAATATATCTTTTATAGTAAAATAGGGGTGGAAAGGAATTTTATCTGAGTTATTTCTAATTCCTAGGGGATTGTTTGATCCTGTTTGATGGAGAAAAATTAAATGAATTAAAGTAAAAGCTAAAATAATAAAAGGAAGAATAAAGTGAAATATAAAAAATCGATTAAGAGTTGCGTTATTAATTGCAAATCCTCCTCAAATTCATTGTACAAGATCAGTACCTAAGTAGGGAATAGCAGATATTAAATTTGTAATTACTGTTGCTCCTCAAAAAGATATTTGTCCCCAAGGAAGAACATACCCTATAAAAGCTGTAGCTATAGTTAAAAGAAAAATAATAGTTCCTACTATTCAAGTAGGCTTAAATGTGTAAGATTCATAATATATTCCTCGTCCAATATGTAAATATAGGAAAATAAAAAAAAAAGAAGCTCCATTAGTATGAATAATTCGGATTAATCATCCATAAAAAACATTTCGGTAAATATAATTTACTCTAAAAAAAGCTAGTTCGATATTGGGGGTGTAGTATATAGCTAAAAATAGTCCAGTAATAATTTGAATAATTAAACATAAACCTAATAATGACCCCATATTTCATCAAAAAGAAATATTTCTTGGGGTTGGTAAATTTACTAGTGAATTATTTAAATGTTTTAATAGAATGTGGTTAAATTTTAAGATTTTTAAATTTGATTTCATTAGTTAGATTTTCGAAGGGGTCCTTGGGAGATTTTTGTAATTTTTACACAAACGAATAAAGCTATTAATAAATAATTTATTAATATTAGAGAAATTATTCTGGAATGTTTGTTATAAATTTTTCTTAGTTTATTATTATTTTCTATTTCGTTATTGAATCAAAAAAAATTAGATCAGAAAGATTTTACTTCTATAGTTTTAATTAAATATAAAGAGTATGATTTTATTAGAATTAATATAATAATAAGGGTAATTAATAGAATAATTATTCAGATAATAAGATTGTTTATTTTTAGTTGGTAGAATTTATTTCTTGCTATTCTGGATACATAAATAAATAAAATAAATAATCCTCCAACAAAAATTAAAAATATAACATAAGAAAATCAAAAAGATCTATTTATTAGGCCAATTATTAGGGAAATTATTAATGCTAAAATAATTAATATGATTGTTATTATTATAGGTTGATTAATTTGCAATAAAAATCTTCTAAAAAATACTATAAGATAATTAAATATAAAAAAGATTTCAAAGAATAGTTTAATAAAAATAATAATTTTGGAGATTAAAGATAATTAATTATGATTTTCTTTGAAGTTTTAAATCTGCGATAGATATAGTTGAATTACAAAATCAATATTTTATTTAAATTATTAAAACATACATTAATTTACTTATGAAAATATTTATTATTAGAATTATTTATTATATATTTTTTATTGCTAATTATGTGTTTTGTTTAAATAATAAACATTTATTAATTATATTATTGATATTAGAGTTAATAATAATAAATTTATTTATATTATTATTTATAAGATTAGTAATAATAAGATTTAATTTATATTTTTTAATATTATTTTTATTAATTTCTGTATGTGAAGGAGTTTTAGGGATTTCAGTGTTGATTTACTTAATTCGAGTTAGAGGAAATGATTATTTTTTAATTTATTCTTTGATTTAAATGATAAAATTTATTTTATATTTATTTTGAATATTTTTTTTGAGTTTTAAATGTGAATTATATTGAATAGTTCAATTAATAATTTTTTTTTTATTTTTAATTATAATGTTTACTCCTTTAAATATATGTGTGACTAATAATGTAAGTTATATGTTTGGAGTAGATTTAATTTCATATGGATTAGTAATATTAAGATTATGAATTTGTGGTTTAATATTTATATCTACAAGTAATTTATTTAATAATAATTTGTTTTTAAAGTTTTTTATTTTTAATATTTTATTGTTGAGTTTAATGTTAGTTTGTATTTTTAGAGTTATAAATTTATTTTTATTTTACTTATTTTTTGAAAGTTCTTTAATTCCTATTATATTAATAGTATTTGGTTGAGGGTATCAGCCTGAACGTATTCAGGCTGGAATTTATTTATTATTTTATACTTTATTTGCTTCTTTGCCTTTATTAGTGGTAATTTTTTATGTTTATATATTTAATAAAAGATTAATGTTCTTTTATTTAAGTAAAATAGATTTTAATAGATTATTATTATTTGTTGGAATAATTTCAGCTTTTTTAGTTAAGATACCAATGGTTTTAGTTCATTTATGACTGCCTAAAGCTCATGTAGAAGCTCCTGTATTTGGGTCAATAATTTTGGCAGCTATTTTGTTAAAATTAGGAGGGTATGGGATTCTTAAGGTATTTTGTATATTTCAAAAAATTATTATAGATTGAGGATTTTTATTGATTAGTTTAAGACTTGTTGGTGGAATTTATTTAAGATTATTATGTTTACATCAAATAGATATAAAATCTTTAGTAGCTTATTCTTCAGTTGTTCATATAAGAATTGTTCTTGGGGGGGTTTTAGTTCTTAATTATTGAGGAATTATAGGGGCTTATGTTTTATTAATTGGTCATGGTTTATGTTCTTCAGGATTATTTTGTTTGTTAAATATTAATTATGAACGTTTATTGACTCGAAGAATGTTTTTTAATAAAGGATTATTAACTTTATTTCCTAGTTTAAGATTATGGTGATTTTTATTAGTTAGTTCTAACATATCTGCTCCTCCTTCACTTAATCTTTTGGGAGAAATTAGTTTAATTAACAGTTTAATTGGTTGATCTTGATTAACTATTTTTAGTTTAAGAATGTTATCTTTTTTTTCTACTTTGTATAGATTATATTTATTTATTTTTACTCAACATGGTGTATTTAGTATTTTTTTAAATAATTTTAATTTTATTTATTCTCGAGAGTATTTAGTTTTATTTCTTCATTGAGTTCCTTTAAATATTATAATTTTTAAATTAGATTTTATGTTTATTATTTATTTAAATAGTTTATAAAAAATTTTGATTTGTGGAATCAAGGAAGTATATTATAATTATATTTTAGATAATTTATATTAAAAAGTATTTGTATAGAGTTAGTTTTTATTTATTATTAATTATGGGTTTATTGGGTTGTATAGTTTCATTAATTTTAATAATATTTAATATTATTTATTTTTTTGAGTGAGATTTATTTTCTTTTAATTCAGTTGAATTAACTTTTATTATATTATTTGATTATATTTCAGTTTTTTTTATGAGATGTGTTATATTGATTTCTTCTATAGTTATTTATTATAGAATTAGTTATATAAGAAGAGATATGAATAAGGTTCGATTTTTATTATTAGTTTTAATGTTTATTTTTTCAATAATGTTTATAATTTTGAGACCTAATTTAGTAAGAATTTTATTAGGTTGAGATGGATTGGGGTTAGTTTCTTTTTGTTTAGTAATTTATTATCAAAATTTAAGATCTTATAATGCTGGTATATTAACAATTTTATCTAATCGATTGGGGGATGTTGCTATTTTAATATGTATTGCATGAAGATTAAATTTTGGTTCATGAAATTTTTATTTTTATTATGATTATTTGATTTATGATAATTATATTATAATTATTAGAAGTTTGATCATTATTGCTAGAATAACTAAAAGAGCTCAGATACCTTTTTCAGCATGATTACCAGCAGCTATAGCAGCTCCTACTCCTGTCTCTGCTTTAGTTCATTCTTCAACTTTAGTTACTGCTGGGGTTTATTTAATAATTCGATTTAAAAATTTTATTAGTTTTAATATTTTACAAATTTTATTAATTATAGGATGTTTAACTATATTTATGTCAGGTTTAAGAGCTAATTATGAATTTGATTTAAAAAAAATTATTGCTTTATCAACTTTGAGACAATTAGGATTAATAATGGGAATTTTAAGATTTGGATTTAGAGATTTAGCTTATTTTCATTTATTAACTCATGCTTTTTTTAAGGCTTTATTATTTTTATGTGCAGGGGCTTTAATTCATAGTTTTGTAGATAATCAAGATATTCGATTTATAGGGAGAAATAAATTTATACCTTTAATGTTTAGAAGATTTTTAGTTTCTAATTTAGTTTTGTGTGGTATACCTTTTTTATCTGGATTTTATTCAAAGGATTTAATTTTAGAAATATTATCTATATCTTCATTAAATTTAATAATTTATTTTTTAATATATTTTTCTACTGGATTAACGGTAAGATATTCAGTTCGGTTAATTTGATATGTATTTTTTTTTAGGGGGGGGTATTTTAGTTTAAGTAATTTACACGGAGAAGATTATATAATGATAAAAGGTATTTGATTTTTAGTAATAAATAGAATTTTTATGGGATTAATAATTTCTTGGGTAATATTTCCTTCTTTTTATTATATTTTTTTACCTAGAGAGATAAAGTTACTAGTTTTATTGGTAATATTTTTAGGGTTGATTATAGGAATTTTTATTTCCTATATAGCTTATAGTTGTTTGGGTAGAAATATAGAATATTATCTTAGATGATTTATAGGTAGAATGTGGTTTTTAAGATATATTAGAGTTTATATGTTTAATGATAAATTTATTAAAGTAGGAAATTATGTTGTTAAAATTTTAGATTTCGGTTGAATAGAATATTTTATTTCATTAAATATTATAAAGATATTGATAGTTTATGTAAAAATATTTCAAAAAATTCAATGAAAATTTATTAAAAATTTTTTAATAATATTTATTGTTTGAATTTTTATATTTATGTTATTTATGTAATAATTATTTGTTTAAATAGCTTATTTAGAGTATTATATTGAAGATATAGGGGAAATTGTATTAATTTTTAAATATATATATATATATATATATTATATATTTATAAAATATTATTTAATTTTACAATGAAAATGTAATGTTTTATTTAAACTATATAAATAGATATAAAGAAATATTAATGAATTTATCACTTGATATTAGTTAGCAGCTAATTTTATATATTTCTTTAACTAGAAATTATTCATTTTTATCATTAACAATGATATACCTCTATTTTGGTTTTAGTTAAGTAATAAATAAGGAAATATTTAATTTCTTATCTTAAGTCGAAATTAAGAGTTTAGTTCTTATTTGCTAAGATAAATTATATAATATTTAATGAATGCAAATCAATTGTTTTATTTAAACTATTATCCTAATTAATATGTTCATTTTAGTATTCCTTTATTTCATTCGATGTATAATCCTCCCAAAATAATAATTAAAAATATTATAGAAGTGATAAATCAGTAATAAATATTTCTTCTATTAAAAGTAATTATTATTGGGATAATTATAGAAATTTCAACATCAAAAATTAAAAAGATAATAGTAATTAAAAAAAAGTGAATTGAAAATGGAGATCGTGTTGCAGATTTAAAATTAAATCCACATTCAAAAGGAGATATTTTTTCTAATTGAATATTATATTTTTTTGAGAGAATAAATGAAAGGATTATTATTAATATGCAAATAGAATAGATTATAATAAAAATTATAATGAGGTTGTTAATTATTTATATTATTAATTAATCTTTTTAATTGGAAATTAAATATACTTTATATATTATATAAATAATTAATAGCTTCATCAGTATACTGATACATATAAAAATAATCAAACAATATCTACAAAATGTCAGTATCAAGCAGCTGCTTCAAATCCAAAGTGATGTGTTGAAGAAAAGTGGTTAAGATTTAGTCGAATTAAACATATTAATAAGAAAATTGTACCAATTAGTACGTGTAATCCATGGAATCCTGTGGCAACAAAGAAAATTGATCCAAATACTCTATCGGCTAGAGTAAAAGGTGCTTCTATATATTCATAGGCTTGAAGAATTGAAAAATAAATTCCCAGTAAAACTGTAATTAGAAGACTGATAATTCTTTGGGTATTATTATTTTCTAAAATTCTATAATGAGTTCATGAAACAGAGATTCCTGAAGTTAGTAAGATAATTGTATTTAATAGGGGGATTTGGAAGGGATTAAAGGGTAGAATATTTAGGGGAGGTCATATTAATCCAATTTCATTTGTTGGAGATAGACTAGAATGAAAAAAAGTTCAAAAGAAGGATAGGAAAAAAAATACTTCAGATACAATAAATAAAATTATTCCTATTTTTATTCCTGATAGTACTTTAAAGGTATGCAATCCTTGATGAGTTCTTTCTCGAATAATATCTCGTCATCATTGATAGGATGATATTATTAAAAATATTATTCCCCAAAAAAATAGGTTTGTATTATTATTATGAAATCATATAATAATTCCTCTTATTGTAATTATTGCTCTAAAAGAGCTAGTTAAAGGTCAAGGACTATAGTTAACAAGATGAAAGGGATGATTTGAGTGTATTGACATTAGTTATTTAGTTTATTTCTGTAGAATAAAGAGTTCTTAAAATTGAGAATACATAGGATTGAATAATTGTAACTGCTGATTCTAATATTAAAAGAAGAATTTGCGAAAGGATTAAAATATTTAGAAGAGTAAAAGATAGATGAATACCAGTGTTTCTTATTAGAGTAATTAAAAGATGTCCGGCAATTATATTTGCTATTAATCGAATTGCGAGGGTTATAGGTCGAATTAAAATACTAATAGATTCAATAATTACTATAAATGATATTAAAGCTGAAGGTGTTCCTTGGGGAATTATATGGGCTAAAAGGTGTTGAGTATTATTTAATCATCCATAAATTATGAATGATATTCATAGGGGAAGTGCTAGTGAGAGAGTTAATGTTATATGACTAGTACATGTAAAAATATAAGGAGCTAAACCTAAGAAATTATTTATTAAAATTAAGTAAAATAATGAGATAAAAATAAATGTTGATCCATTTAAAGAAAATGATCCCATTAATAATTTAAATTCTTTATGAAGATAATTAAAAATTATATTTCAAAAAAATATAAATCGAGTGGGAATGAGTCAGTAGTAAATTGGGATAAATATTAATCCTAAAGTAATTCTTAATCAATTTAAGGAAAAATTTATAATATTAGTAGTGGGATCGAAAATAGAAAAAAGATTTGTTATCATTTTCAGATTATTTTATTTTTTAAAATTTTTAATTGAAGGTTATTATTTGAGGAGTTAATTTTATAAATGTAAAAAATTATTATTATTGAAATTATAAATATTATAATGAAAATAATATTTAATAGTATTCAATTTAAAGGTATTATTTGTGGAATATAAGAATATTATTTAATAATTATTTTAATTTGACAAATTAATGTTATAAATTAGTTAACTAATTCTTATTATTTCATTAGAAGTAATTGCTAATTACTATTTTTGGTTTAAGAGACCAGATCTTGCTTTAGTTATCTAATGTAATAGTAATTTTTAATTCATTTAATGAAGTTATTTATTGAGATTCTTTCAACTATAATTGGTATAAATCTATGGTTAGTTCCGCAAATTTCTGAGCATTGGCCATAGAATAATCCAGGACGATTAATGTAAAAATTTATTTGATTAATTCGGCCGGGAGTAGCGTCGCTTTTAATTCCTAGAGTTGGGATAGTTCAAGAGTGAATTACATCTGCAGCAGTTATTAAAATACGAATTTGAGTTTGTATGGGTAAAATAATTTGATTATCTACTTCTAAAAGTCGTATTTCATTTAGGTTTAGATTATTGGTAGGTTTTATATATGAATCAAAATTAATGTTTTTGAAATCAGAGTATTCGTAAGATCAGTATCATTGATGACCAATAGTTTTTAAGGTAATAGTGGGTTTATTAGTTTCATCTAATATATAAAGGAGTTTAAGAGAAGGTAGTGCAATAAACACTAAAATAATAGTTGGAATAATAGTTCAGATTAATTCAATTGTTTGATTTTCTAATAGATATCGATTTAAAAATTTATTAAATATTATTATAATAATAATATATATTACGAAACTAGTAATTAAAATTAGAATTATTAAAATATGATCGTGAAAAAAAATTAATTGTTCTATTAAGGGTGAGGCTCTATTATTAAAATTTAGATTTATTCAGGATATTTCTAAAAAAAGTTTGACTTTATATTTGGTGTTTAAAACCAAAGCATTTTTCTGCCATATTAGAAATATTATTAATTAGAAATTAAAGGGATTTCATTAAATCTATGTTCTGAGGGAGGGTAGGAGTGTAATCATTCAATGTTGGAATTTATATGGGGGGAAAAAATTAGATAATGTTTATTAATTATTCTTTCTCATACAATAATTAATATTAAAATTACTGCAATTATTGAGATTATTCTTCCTATAGATGAAATAATATTTCAAGTTAAATAAGCATCTGGATAATCAGAATATCGTCGAGGTATCCCAGTAAGTCCTAAAAAATGTTGTGGAAAAAAAGTTAAATTAACTCCTATAAATATAATTATAAATTGAGTTTTTAAATATATAGAATTTATAGTAAATCCTGTTATAAGGGAGTATCATTGATTAAATCCAGCTATAATAGCAAAAACTGCTCCTATTGATAATACATAATGAAAATGAGCAACAACGTAATAAGTATCGTGGAGTATAATATCAATAGAAGAATTAGCTAAAATAACTCCAGTTAGACCTCCTACTGTAAATAAAAAAATGAATCCTAGTGATCACAAAAGTGAGGAGCTATAGTTGATTTTTGTTCCATGAAGAGTGGCTAATCATCTAAATACTTTAATTCCTGTGGGAATAGCAATAATTATAGTTGCTGAAGTAAAATAGGCTCGAGTATCTACATCTATACCTACTGTAAATATATGGTGGGCTCAGACAATAAATCCTAAGAATCCAATTGTTAGTATAGCATAAATTATTCCTAGTGAACCAAAGGTTTCTTTTTTTCCTCTTTCTTGACAAATAATATGTGAAATTATTCCGAATCCTGGAAGAATAAGAATATAAACTTCTGGATGTCCAAAAAATCAAAATAAATGTTGATAAAGAATAGGGTCTCCTCCTCCAGCAGGATCAAAAAAAGATGTATTTAAATTACGATCAGTTAGAAGTATAGTAATAGCTCCAGCTAAGACAGGAAGAGAAAGAAGTAGTAAAATAGCAGTAATAAATACTGATCAAGCAAATAAAGGTATACGATCAAATGATATACCAGGAGCTCGTATATTAAGTATTGTGGTAATAAAATTAATGGCTCCTAAAATAGAAGAAATTCCTGCTAGATGAAGAGAAAAAATAGATAAATCTACAGAAGCTCCGGTGTGGGCTAAATTTCTCGAAAGTGGGGGATAAACAGTTCATCCTGTTCCTGTTCCATTTTCAATTATTCTACTAATTAGAAGAAAGTTTAGAGATGGGGGTAATAATCAAAATCTTATGTTATTTATTCGGGGAAATGCTATATCAGGGGCTCCTAATATTAAGGGAACTAATCAATTTCCGAATCCTCCAATTATAATAGGTATAACTATAAAAAAAATTATAATAAATGCATGAGCAGTTACTAAAACATTATAAATTTGATCATCTTTAATAATAGATCCTGGGGTTCTTAGTTCAGTTCGAATTAAAATTCTTAAGGAAGTTCCAATTATTCTTGCTCAGAATCCAAAAATAAAATATAATGTTCCGATATCTTTATGGTTAGTAGAAAATAATCATTTATTAATAATAAAATGACTGAATTATAAGTGATAAATTGTAAATTTATTTATGGGTTTTAAATCCTTTTATTAACTTTATATTCAATTAATGATATTAAATTGCAAGTTTAAAGGAGTAAATATTTACTAAAGTTTAAATTTTATTTATTTATAATTTTGAAGATTATTAGTTTAGATTAACTTAAAACTTTTATGTTAAGAAAAAATTATTATAATTAGTCAAAAAATATTAAGATAGGTGATAAATTTCAAGGTTAAATTTGAAGTATTTAAGTAAAAATTTCATTTTAGTTCATAATTTAAGATTATTAGAGAAGAAATTGTTAGTCGAAGATAAAAAAATAAATTAATTAAGGATGTTATAACTAATAAAATAACAATAAATAAATTATTATTTGTTGTTAAGGAATTAATTACTAATCATTTGGGGAAAAATCCAAATATAGGTGGTAGTCCTCCTAAGGAAAGGAAATTTATAATAATTATAATTTTTATTATATTATTAATTTTAAGGGAAAAAAATTGATTTATATGAGATAAATTAAAAGAATAGAAAATAAATATGCATGAAAAAGTTAGAATTGAATAACAAATAAAATATATGTTTCATAAATTTATATTAATTAAAATTCTAGTAATAATTCATCTAAGATGATTAATAGAGGAGAATGTTATAATAAATTTTAAATTATTTTGATTTAATCCTATGATTGAACCAATTAAAGCAGATATAATAATGGAAATGTATAAAATTTTATAATTTATTATATATGAGAGTGTTATAATAGGAATAATTTTTTGTCATGTAGATAAAATAAAGCAATTTTTTCATGATAAGTTTTTTATTACTTGGGGGAATCATTGATAGAAAGGGGCTGCTCCTATTTTCATTAAAAGAGCTAGATTAATAATAATTGTGGGAATTAAAGATATTTCTCTAATAAATCATTTTATTTTTAGTATTTTTAAAATAATAAAAAAAAAAAAAAAAGTAGAGGCAATAGCTTGAATAAGAAAGTATTTTATTATTCTTTCGTTAGTAAGAGAGTTATAATTATCTATTATTAGAGGGATAAATCTTATTAAATTAATTTCTATACCTATTCAAATATTAATTCATGAATTAGATGAGATTGAGAATAAAGTTCTTATAATTAAAATTATTAGATATATATAATTATAATTTTTTAAAATTTTTAAAAAAAAGGATTTATACCTTTATAAATGAGGTATGAACTCATTAGCTTAAATTAGCTTATTTTTATTATATTTAAGTGTGAGAATAGCACTATAATTTTTGAGATTATCAGATTTAGTTAAAATCTAAAAAATATAATAAAGGTAAGCAATATTTACATGATTTATCCTATCAAAATAATCCTTTAATCAGGCACTTTATTTAATTTTTTTTTATAAATATTGGAATGAAAAAAATTTTTAATATAAGTATTAAAAATTTATTTT